TAGAAGAGAAAAGTCATACAAAGTTATATACAAATCACTACCCCCTTTTTTGTATTTCCTTAATTTATTTCCTTAATTGAATTTCGGTTGATTAGGATGAAGTTCCTTAAAAACTTCCGCCTTCTTTAAAATATCCTGAACAGTTCCTGTAGGTTGAGCCCCTTTTTCAAGGAAATATAAAATAGCAGGAACATTTAAATAAGTTTGATTCTTTATCGGATCATAAAAACCCACTTTACGAAGATCTTTTCCTTCTCTTCGGGATCGAACATCAATTGCAACGATTCGATAGACGGCTCATTGGGATAGATGTAGATGAACAACACCCCCCCTAGAAACGTATAGGAAGCTTTCTCCTCGTACGGCTCGAGAAAAATGATTGATTCGAGGTTTTGTCTCTGTATGGAATTCTATCTAAGAAATGACAACTGGGTCCATAAAATGATCAAATCAATTAAAGATGTTAGTCTTTTTTTTCTTCTTTCTTTCTGAAAATGAAAAAGAAACCATTCGTACTCTCATAACTCAAGTTGGATAACTTTCAAACAGTTCAAAGAAAAATCTTTCGGCAATTTCATTTATTGAGCGGTCTTTCCTCCTTTTTTGTTTGTCTCGTTTAAAATCGATTTGGATTCTTCAGTCTGATCCAGTTATTAAGACAATTAAAAAGGTGTTTTCTTGTTCTGGGATCCTTTATCTTTCTTTTATTTTTAATCATTGGGTTTAGACATTACTTCGGTGCTTTTTAATCCTTTCAAAATGGCAGCAACATACCCTTTTTGCGATTTCTATGAAAGAATCCTACAGACGATGGATTCCCGGGTGAAACACTTTGGATCGAAAAAGTTTGATCAATTCCAAGAAATTTTGGAATTGGAAACTTGCTCGAATTGGATTCTTTAGATTTCCATACCGAAGATATATTTACGAAGTTGTTCCAATTTTTTTATTGATTGGCATTAACCCTAGACCTTTGCCCCGAGAAATAAATTAATACTTTCTACTCGAGCTCCATCATGGACTCTTTACATTACCAATGATGTCGAGCCAAGAGCACCTTCATTCCTACATAAAATGGTGGATGTACAAATCCACAACGGATCGTGTCCTTCAAGTCGCACGTTGCTTTCTACCACATCGTTTCAAACGAAGTTTTACCATAACATTCCTCTAAGAACCGGTATGGAATTGATTCAATTATGGAATCATGAATAGTCATTGGTTGGGCTGATGTATAAACACCATAATCTATAGTATTTTCTATATCTATATACTATAGATATAGGTGGATAAAGATTTTTCTGAAGAAGTCTTAGTAAGACCCCATCAATAATATTAATTTGTCTAACATATTAATTAATATATATATATAAATACTAATAAATAAGACGAATAAATGAGTTCTTTTTGATTCTGCATCTTCACGTGACTCAATAGGAGAGATTGACCTATTTCATACTTCTTCAAATAGCAAAGATTCAGCTTCTAAGGAATGATTAAAACGATTTATCTTTCGATATCATTATTTGAAGAAATTTTGATCATCTTAGGAAAAAAGACTTATCTTTTTTTTAATTGAATCATCAACGATTTCAATGATTTAAAATAGATAAATACACCAAACAACAAATCCAATTTTTTTATGAGATGGATAAAAAAAGATTAATGTAAGGTAAGATTTTAATTCTTATTCTTTTTTTTTTTTTTTCATCTGATTGATAAAATCCAAAGAGGAGGTTTTCGTATCTATCAATTCGATCAAATAGACTGAGCAATTGTCACTGTTTATAGATATTGAAATGAACGCCTTCCCATTACTGATTAACTCCTATCTACCCCATTCTATGGGACTGATGCAGCATAAATCAAAAGAAAAGAAGGGGGTGTCCTAGTCTTTTTTATTTTTACGAAATGCGAGCTGTCTAGGCACAAAGCCAAACAAGTCCAGATTAAGTCAAGTTTTTGCTCCTTAACCACATTCCAGCTAACATTTCGATTTTAAACAGAACATTGTTAAAAAAGCAATCTATATTCTCATAGAATATATATATGTTCTGGGACGGAAGGATTCGAACCTCCGAATAGCGGGACCAAAACCCGTTGCCTTACCACTTGGCCACGCCCCATTTAGATTTCTATTCGATACTAATAAAGTATATTGCTGGTTTTGTTTGTTTGTCAACTCTAGTCCAAATATCTATAGAATAGATTAGATTGGTACTAGGATTTTGCTATGTTTTTGGTATGTGTAGATATAGAATTCAACTTAATTTATTGATCATTACATATAATTCAATTAAGATATTGTATGAAAATATGATTTTTTCAATTCTCCTTTGAGAAAAGGAGGATTTTTGATTGGGTGGGTTCAAAGAAAAAGAAGGATTTTTTGTTTACCTTACTTACTTTCCTTTTCCTTATATCAATAACTCAATCAAAATGCAATTATCTCCAAGAACAAAAAGTCTGTTATGCTTAATACCTTTAGTTTGATCGGTAT